TCCTTAAAAACCTCTGCTTTCTTTAAAAGATTCTGAACAGTTCCTGTGGGTTGAGCACCTTTTTCAAGGAAATCTAGAATAACAGGAACATTTAAATAAGTTTGATTCTTCATTGGATCATAAAATCCCACCTTTCTAAGATCTTTTCCTTCTCTTCGGGATCGAACATCAATTGCAACGATTCGATAGACGGCTCATTGGGATAGATGTAGATGAACAATACCCCCCCTAGAACCGTATAGGAAGTTTTCTCCTCGTACGGCTCGAGAAAAAATGATTTGATTCGACGTTTTGTCTATGTATGCAATTCTAATAAATTAAATGACAAATGAGCCTATAAAATCACTTAGACTATGATTTCAGTCTTTTTTTTCCTTCCTGAAAATGAAAAAGAAACCATTCGTACTCATAACTCAAGTTGGATAACTCTCAACTAGCTCAAAGGAAAAATCTTTAGTAAATTTCATTTATTGAGTGGTCTTTACCCCCTTTTGTTTCTCTCGTTTCAAATTCTATTTGGAGTCTTTAGTCTGATCCAGTTATTGAGACTATCGAGACAATTAAAATGGTGTTTCCTTGTTCTTAGATCCTTTATTCTTATTTTTAATCATTGGGTTTAGACATTACTTCGGTGCTTCTTAATCCTTTCAAAATGGCAGCAACATACCCTTTTTTGATTTCTTTCTATCAAAGAATCCTCTGGACAGTTGATTCACGAGTGATACACTTTGAATCGAAAAAGTTGGATAAATTCCAACAAGTTTTACTTTTGAATTGAAAACTTGCTCGAATTGGATGCTTTTGATTTCTATATATGGAAGATACATTTACGAAGTTGTTCCGATTTATTGGCATTAACCCTAGATCCTTGCCCCCGAGAAATTAATTAATCCTTTCTACTCGAGCTCCATCGTGGACTATTTACAACCCCCCAAAAATCGAGTGTAACAGAACAAACAATGTCGAGCCAAGAGCACCCTCATTCCTAGATAAATCGAAAATGGTGGATGTCAAAATCCACAACGGATCGTGTCCTTCAAGTCGCACGTTGCTTTCTACCACATCGTTTCAAACGAAGTTTTACCATAATATTCCTCTAATTTGGAACCGGTATTGAATTGATTCAATCATGGAATCATGAATAGTCATTGGTTCAGTTGTACATCGACATCGTAATCTAGACCTTTTCTTCTATATATGATACGTGGAACGGTTTTTCTGAAAAAGTCTTAGTAAGAAAAGATCTTTAACATACATAAATAATATATAGATAATAGAAACAAATAGAAATATGAATCTGCATCTTCAAGTGACTCATATAGGATTGATTAAAGGATTTCCTACCTTTTGAGTACCAAAAATTCCACTTACAAGGAATCAAAATTTAGTCTAAATAGTTCTAATTGAAATTTAAAAAGTTTCCTATTTAGACATCATTATTTAATTTGAAGAAAATTGGACAATAATTAAGTATCACGTTTGATCTTCATAGGAAGATAAGCCTTCCTTTTTTAATTGACTCGTCTCTGATTTAATTTAAAATAGATCAAAGATAAAGAAGAAAGAAATCAAATTTTTTTATGAGATGGATAAAAAAATTATGTAAGTTCAAATTTGAATCTTTATTCTGTTCATCTGATTACGAAAATCAAAATAGAAAATAAAATATTATAGGGAGGGTTTTTCATATCTATCAGATAGACTGAACAGTTGTCACTGTTATAGATATTCTATAATTCGAATAGAGAATTTATATAATTTAAGGGATCACAAATCTTTTTCACAAAAACTCAAAATTTTTTGTTATTAAAATAGAACGATATATATCATATAAGCGATACATTTCCTTATTTTCTATAGATTGTGTTTAACATGGGATTGAGTAATATTTCAATAATCGACTCTTGTCATAAAGTGAATAAAAGGGATAGGATAAATCAACCCTGCCTCAATCGGTACATAGATTTCCAATTTTTCATTAGAGCCAAACACGAAATACCTAAATAAAATTAGATTCAAAGAAAATAGATTGGCTCCATAATATATTTCTATATGTTATGGAACTTGATCGTTTGTTAATGATATTCAAACAGACACAGATATTCAAATTAATACGGATTAACTCCCCCTTCTTCTTTCTATGGTAATAATGGAGCATAAAAAATGGATATGTTCTGGGACGGAAGGATTCGAACCTCCGAATAGCGGGACCAAAACCCGTTGCCTTACCACTTGGCCACGCCCCATTTCAATTTCTAATCTACACTAAGAAACAATAATATTGGTATTGGTTCTTTGTCAACTACAGTCTGAATATCTATATATCTATAGAACAGATTGGTACTAGAATTTTTATACATATAGATATAGAATTCAACTAAATTTATTGATCATTACATCGAATTCAATTAAGATATTGTATGAAAGTATGATTTCTTCTATTCTCCTTTGAGAATTGGAGGATTTTGGATTGGGTGGGTTCAAAGAAAAAGAAGGATTTTTTGTATACCTTACTTACTTTCTTCCTTTTTCCTTATATCAAAAACTCAATCAAAATGCAATTATCTCCAAGAACAAAATGTCTTTTATGCTTAATATCGTTAGTTTAATCTGTATTTGTATTAATTCTGCCCTTTATTCAAGTAGTTTTTTCTTCGGCAAATTGCCTGAAGCCTATGCTTTTTTGAATCCAATCGTAGATTTTATGCCAGTCATCCCTCTGTTTTTTTTTCTCTTAGCTTTTGTTTGGCAAGCTGCTGTAAGTTTTCGATGAGATCCTTAATATCCTAGAAAATGTATGATTTGTTCTAGAAAACATTGTAACAATTGATAAAATCAGATAAGTTTTAGAGTATGAACCCTCGATTCGCACACTGAAATTCTCGGCTAGTCGCCATAAATCCGGCTTACCCCCATTTCCTCATTTTTACCCCTTTTCTAGCAAAAGACCATAACCCTATTAAGGTCTCCCACAATATCTAATTTGGATATGAAAGAAATTTTTGTTAATGAAATAGAAATGAATTTGTGACAATTCATTTCTATTTCTAGAAAAAAACCATTTCTTGGTTAGGATATGTGGTAGAAAAAATGGAAGATCTATTCTCTTTTTTTCCAAAAAATAATCTTGGAGATTGTGTAATGCTTACTCTGAAACTCTTCGTTTATACCGTAGTGATATTTTTTGTTTCTCTCTTTATCTTTGGATTCCTATCTAATGATCCGGGACGTAATCCTGGACGTGAAGAATAAAATTCAAAGGGTTTTCCTTGGTTCATTTTCAAATTTTCTTAGGATTTTATCTATTCCACATCTATTCCACACGTTTAACTAAGATTTCAAAAATTTGAAAAAAATCAAGTCATCAACGGAAACGGAAAGAGAGGGATTCGAACCCTCGGTACGAATAACTCGTACAACGGATTAGCAATCCGACGCTTTAGTCCACTCAGCCATCTCTCCCAATTGAAAAAGATAATTACTACATTACACATAATGGAAGGAGTCTTTCTCGCTCTTCTTTCTCTATTATATATATATAGAGAGAGAAAGATCCACAAATAAGGAATTTCCTTTATCTAAAAGAGGGGGCTCTAACGCGCCAACAATCGAACTAAAGAAAAATAAGGAAGACCTCTTTGTGTTGATTTTGTTCGAAGGGACCTTCTTATTCTGATGGCCTGGCCTGGTCAGTACCTAGCCGGGCCTTTTTTTTGTTCCAACGAATTAGAAATTATAGATAAATAGATATAGATAAATAACGATTTATCTGATTTGAAATCAAAATAGAGTTGTTTTTTTATTATATTATTCAATTGATATATTCAAGCAACCGCAAAAAGAAGAAAGACTATTTACATCCTTTTTCTTCTTCTATTTTTATTTTCCGAACTCAAATAAAAAAGAAACTATCGATTCTGCCCACAATGCATTTTTCTGTTATGATTTTAGTCTTTTTTTTTTTATTTATCCGTATCTATCTTCTTCAGCAAAAGATAAAACTTTAGTTATTTATTTAATTTATGAAATTAAAATTAAATGAAGCCTCTTTGCCGAATCTCATTAAATTTTGATCTCCCCACGAAAGAGTTCAACACTCTAAGTTTGATGATTCTTTGATGATCCTATCTTGATCATGCTCAATTATCTTGTTCGACAAAAGGTCCGTTTGTATACAATAATCATTTGTAGCGGGTATAGTTTAGTGGTAAAAGTGTGATTCGTTCTATTAACCCTTTAATAGTTAAAGGGTCTTTCGGTTTTATTCATATTCCGATCAAAAACTTTATTTCTTAAAAGGATTTAATCCTTTACCTCTCAATGATAAATTCGAGAAAAAATACACATTCTCGTGATTTGTATCCATGAGTCAGTTATAAATTGATTGGATTATGAAATTGCGAAACATAATTTTTGAATTGGATCAAGACTTCCAATTGAATAAGTATGAGTAAAGGATCCATGGCTAAAGATAGAAAGTCAATTTCTAATCGTAACTAAATCTTCCATTTTTTTTTCTTTCTAAAGAAAGAAATTGAAGCAAAATAGCTATTCAACGATGACTTTGGTTTACTAGAGACATCGGCATATTGTTTTAGCTCGGTGGAAAACAAAATCCTTTTCCTTAGGATCCTCTCAAATAGGAATAGAGAACGAAGTAACTAGAAAGATTGTTAGAATCACCTTCTTCTAGAAGGATCATCTAGAAAGCAATTTATTTTGTTTGTATTCAGACAAAAAGCTGACATAGGTGTTATGGGTCTCATTTTATTCATTTTGTTCACATCTTAGATCTAGGAATTGACTCATCTTCCATAAAGGAGCCGAATGAAACCAAAGTTTCATGTTCGGTTTTGAATTAGAGACGTTCAAAGCGATGAATCGCCGTCGACTATAACCCCTAGCCTTCCAAGCTAACGATGCGGGTTCGATTCCCGCTACCCGCTTATTTCCCTTTTGCTAAATATTCTATTAGAATTCTATTTCTATTAGAATTCTAT